ATTGCATTTGCGGGGAAACGAGTAATTGAACAAACATTGAATAAGACAGTACCGGAAGGTTCACAAGCGGCTGAATATTTATTCCAAAAGGGTTTATTCGACCAAATCGTACCACGTAATCCTTTAAAAGGTGTTCTGAGTGAGTTATTTCAACTCCATGCTTTCTTTCCCTTGAAAAAAAATCAACAAGTGGAATGTTAGGTTCAATTAGTTTATTGGTAACGAACAAGTAGTTAGTTTATTGGAATTATGGAATTAAAATCAAAATACGAAAAGTTAAATTTTCTTTGGTGACATAAGACCCAATTGTAGAGCGAATCAAGAGAGAATCAAAAGTTTCGTGATTTTTTTGCGATATCCCTTTTTAGTCATATTAATGATTAGTAATCAGAAAGCCAGTCTTTATCAACAAACAAGACAAGAGTGCTACTTTTGCCTTTCGCGGATTTCGGGGAAGACAAAAATTTGCACCCTCTCCTTATACTTATGTATATAGAAAAAATTGTCTCTATATAGAGTCTTGCATCCTTCTATAATATAATTTACCGAGAATCGTCATTATTACTAATAAAACCTGTTGGATCATTCATATCATATAGTTTATGTAGAAAGCTAAAAAAAACGAAGCCCATTTAGTTAGTTCTATCCTCTTTGCACTTATTCTATACTCAATTATTATATATATATATTCACTTATATTAGAGTCTAATTTATTCCAAATAGAATTATTTTATTCTAAAATACCTTATATAACAATTATAACAAGTACAAATCTTAAATCGAGGTATCCAGTCTATGACAACTCTCAACTTACCCTCTATTTTTGTGCCCTTAGTGGGCCTAGTTTTTCCGGCAATGGCAATGGCTTCTTTATTTCTTCATATTCAAAAAAACAAGATTTTTTAGATCCGATGGGATGAAATCTCATTGATTTTTTTTTTCAAGACTTAGATTTAGATCATATCACAGATATCTATTTAGTATAATATGATCTAAAATATGATCTAAGGTGTGGCTTCCTCCGAAGACTCCTAAAGATTCACATTAGAATAAGCCTAGTTGATGAGAGTTCCTTCGGAAACAAAAAAAAAGAGTAAAGTCAAATTTATTTTGTTTATTCTTTCACTTCCAATAAAATACAACTGGATCTAGTATGAGTTGGCGATCAGAACAGCTATGGATAGAACTTATAACAGGGTCTCGAAAAATAAGTAATTTCGGTTGGGCCTGTATCCTTTTTTTAGGTTCAGTAGGATTTTTATTGGTTGGAACTTCCAGTTATCTTGGTAGGAATTTGATATCTTTATTTCCATATCATCAAATCTCTTTTTTTCCCCAAGGGATCGTGATGTCTTTCTATGGTATCGCGGGTCTCTTTATTAGTTCCTATTTGTGGTGCACAATTGCGTGGAATGTGGGTAGTGGTTATGATCGATTCGATAGAAAGGGGGGAATAGTGTGTATTTTTCGTTGGGGATTTCCTGGAAAGAATCGTCGCATTTTCCTCCGATTCCTTATGAAAGATATTCAGTCCATAAGAATAGAAGTTAAAGAGGGTATTTATGCCCGCCGTGTTCTTTATATGGAAATCCGCGGCCAGGGGGACATTCCCTTGACTCGTACTGATGAGAATTTGACTCCACGCGAAATTGAACAAAAAGCTGCGGAATTAGCCTATTTCTTGCGCGTACCGATTGAAATCTTTTGAAAAAGAAACTAACTAAATGTTTTCTCATCAAAAGGAAAAGGCTTGGGAATCCTCTTTTTTTATAATATAAGAGGACTCATTGTAGCCAAACCGGATCAGACATATATTATATAGAACAGCTCTAAACCAAAACGGCTTTGTCCGCAAAAAAGTTTGATGCGTAATATAATATGGAAATCCGCGCAACTTAATTCAGTACCAAAAAAAGTCAAAAATGACTGGAATTCTGTCTTGTTTTGGCACTCTTTTTTGATCATCACACCTTTTTTATAATTTTTTCAACGAGTTGTGGGCTCAGGGGGTTTATTTCGTCTTGAAACGGGATTGGCTCATTTTAATTCGTTCGTTCGGGTATCCATCGTCGGGGAAAAACAATTTCAAAGTTAACTAATTTTAGGTATCTGAAAAAAAAAAAATGAGTATTCCTTTTTCGAAATGGTCTTATTCTATTTATGTATTCTTTGTAGGATCAGGGGCTAAACACTGAATCACAAAAAAAGGGGGGGTTCATATCTTGTAATAGAACTCACGCTTGATCGAAAGAGTAGATCACATAGAATCGATGAATAGGGTGGGTTCATTAATAATTCAAAGATGAAAAAAAAATGTCAAAAAAAAAAGAATTGACTCCCCTTATATATCTTGCATCTATAGTATTTTTACCCTGGTTGATCTCTCTTTTATTTCAAAAAAGTATGGAATCTTGGATTACAAATTGGTGGAATACTAGGAAATATGAAATTTTTTTGAATCATATTCAAGAAAAGAGTCTTCTAGAAAAATTCATAGAATTAAAGGAACTTTTCTTGTTGGAAGAAATGCTAAAGGAATTTTCGGAGACACATCCTCAAAAATGGAATATAGGGATACAAAAAGAAACAATCCAATTGATCAAGATGCATAATGAGAATCGTATTCATACGATTTTACACTTCTCGACAAATCTAACCTATTTTGTTATTCTAAGTGGTTATTCTCTTCTGGGTAATAAAGAACTTATTCTTTTTAACTCTTGGGTTCAAGAATTCTTATATAACTTAAGTGATACAATCAAAGCTTTTTCGATTCTTTTATTAACCGATTTATGTATCGGATTCCATTCACCCCACGGTTGGGAACTTCTGCTTAGCTTTGTGTACAAAGATTTTGGGTTTGCTTATAATGATAAAATTATATCGGGTCTTGTTTCCACTTTTCCAGTCATTATAGATACAATTTTCAAATATTGGATTTTCCGGTATTTAAATCGTATATCTCCGTCACTTGTAGTGATTTATCATTCGATGAATGATTGAAAAACGGTCCACTGTAATCTTAATCCAATTCTACTATTTGTTACTGTCTAACATCGGAAAAGCACATTCAAAATAATACTTACTAGTTCTATCAATCTGGGGGGATTTTCCTAATATTGCAGTTAAATGAGTTTAGTAAAGAGCAGAATCGTGGATAGGGAACTATACTAGCGACCTACCTAATTTATTGTAGAAATTTTCGGGATCAATGATTGGACCATGCAAACTAGAACTACCCTTTCTTGGATAAAGGAACGGATTACTGGATCTATTTCCTTATCCCTCGTGATATACATAATAACTCGGACATACATTTCAAATGCATATCCCATTTTTGCACAACAGGGTTATGAAAATCCACGAGAAGCAACTGGGCGGATTGTATGTGCCAATTGCCATTTAGCTAATAAGCCCGTGGATATTGAGGTTCCACAAGCGGTACTTCCTGATACTGTATTTGAGGCAGTTGTTCGAATTCCTTATGATATCCAAGTGAAACAAGTTCTTGCTAATGGGAAAAAGGGTGGTTTGAATGTAGGGGCTGTTCTGATTTTACCTGAAGGGTTTGAATTAGCCCCCCCCGATCGTATTTCGCCGGAGCTGAAAGAAAAGATAGGAAATCTTTCTTTTCAGAGTTATCGCCCTACTAAAAAAAATATTCTTGTGATAGGTCCTGTTCCGGGTCAGAAATATAGTGAAATTACCTTTCCTATTCTTTCTCCCGACCCTACAACTAAAAAAGATGCCCACTTCTTAAAATATCCCATATATGTAGGTGGAAACAGAGGACGGGGGCAGATTTATCCAGACGGGAGCAAGAGTAATAATACGGTTTATAATGCTACAGCAGCAGGTATAGTAACTAAAATTATACGAAAGGAAAAGGGTGGATATGAAATAACTATCGGGGATCCATCAGACGGGCGTCAAGTGGTTGATATTATTCCTCCAGGACCAGAGCTTCTTGTTTCAGAAGGTGAATCTATCAAACTTGATCAACCATTAACAAGTAATCCGAATGTGGGTGGATTTGGTCAGGGAGATGCAGAAATAGTACTTCAAGATCCATTACGTGTTCAAGGTCTTTTGTTCTTCTTGGCATCTGTGATTTTGGCACAAATCTTTTTGGTTCTTAAAAAGAAACAGTTTGAGAAAGTTCAATTGTCCGAAATGAATTTCTAGGTCTGTGAATTTATCAACATCAAGCTCGTTGAAAAAGGACAAATTTCTTTTTGAAAATTAGGTCATATATACATATATATAAAAGAAAAAAGACTGCAAAGTCTTTTGTTTACTTGTTTCTATTCTGTTTTATACTAGCTTTCAGTAATTACTTGTACACAGCACTGGTGATAGTATGTATATTGTAAATAAAAGTTTTGCAATTTATCCTTGACTTTGTTTTCAAATTGTAGTGGTATGATCAGTCATATTAAAATGTAATATAATGCATCAACGATTTTCTATTCAAATAGAAAAAATTGACTAGATACTAAACATAAAAATAAGCGGAAAATAGAAAAGAAAGAATAAATGAGGGGAACACATTTTGTTAGGACGGATTAGTCGTTTTCCTAGTCTTCGACACAAGAAAAGAATTTTATACGTCCCTTTCTTGTGTCGAAATAATAATTATTCTTGATTCTGTTCCTCAAAGATTATTATGGTTAGTTTCGATTTTTTTAGAAGTTTATCATAATATTTGTTTGTGCACAAAAAATAGTGGACAAGCAAAAAAAGACAATTTTAAAAATAAATTGATTTTTTTCAATGAATTCAAAAATCAATTTATGTAGGATCCTAAAATAAGTAAAGTGGGGTTTTTGAATTTGAATATATAAACTCAAGGGTTTGCATAATATCTGATCTACGGAAACCCATCAAATTTATTAATCCCCCTTCTTCTAACTTTGCAAGTCTCAATGGATACTATATATATGAAAAATTTCTGTTAGGAAGCAATCAATAAAAGTTATAAAAAGTATAAATAAATATTT